ACAAGATGTTCTATTTTTCCATAGAAATGTGTTCGCTCAAGAAAAGCTCCAGAAGATGTTAATCGTAAATAAGAAGATTGTTTACGAAGAAAAACTAATACAAATTCGCATTCAGATACATAAGAATTATATGGGAACCGAAATAGTCTTTTATTTTCTTTTGAAAAAAGAAAAATAGAATTATTCGGAGTAATAAGACTATTCCAATTATGATATTCGTGAAGAAAGAATCGCAATAAATGTAAAGAAGGAACATCTTGGATCCAGAATTGAAGGATTTGAACCAAGATTTTCAGATGGATGGGATAAGGTATTAGTATATCTGACACATAATTTAAATGCGATAATTTGTCCTCCAAAAAGGGAAATATTGAATGAATAGATCGTAAATTCAAATTCTGAGATTTTGGTATTTTTTTTTCTTCGAGGGAAGATACTAATCGCAGCAAGAATGGAATTTCCACAATAACTGCAAAACCTTCCAATATCATCTGAGAAAAAAAATGAAAATAAAAAAAATTGTTGTGCCCAACGAATCGATTTTGGTTAGAATCATTAACCGAATAAATCAAATAATTCTGTTGATACATTCGAATAATTGAGCGTTTCACAAGTAATGAACTAGATTTATTGTCATAACCAAAAATTTCCGTGGATTCGTAAAAAATCGAACCATTTAAACCACGATCATGAGCAAATGGGTAAATATACTCCTTAAAGAGAAGCGGATATAGAAAGTGTTGTTGCCAAGATCTATCTTTTTCTAAATATCCTTGTAATTCTTCCATTTACATTTCTACTTGAACCAGAGGCGGGACCTATTTCATTTTTTAGGTTATCAAATGATACATAGTGCAATATGGTCAGAACGGGGTATGTATTATGTATATAATTACAGTAAGAAAAATATATATATCCCGCAAACAAAGGAAACAGGGGAGTCCAATCAACAGATCTTTTTCCTCTCCTTTTCTATCCAATTGGTTTATGTTCGTTATAATTACAAGAGGGTAAAAAATCCTTTATTTTTGCAACTCGATCGCTCTTTTGACTTTGGAATAAATTCTCTTTATCAGTATACTGTTTCTTCTACACATCCGTCTCCAATCCATAATAAAGAATAATTAGGATTCATTAAAAAAAAAAGAAAGAAAATCAATGGTCCACTCACAGAAGAACCCACCCTTTCCCGCATCAGGCACTAATCTATCTTTAACGTCTAATTAGATCGGGTAATCATTCAAATTAAGAACAAAAGCTCGTTGCTTTTTATTTCACCAGAATTAGAGCCATAGGGCTCTATCCATTTATTCACTAGACCCAACTGTAAATGTGAATTTTTTTTTTCACTTCCAAAAAGAAAAAAAATTTGTAACGATCCGGTAAGGATAAACTCAAAGTTCTACTTTAATTAAATAATATTTAATTAAATAATAAATTAAAAAATAATTAAATTAAATAATTAAATTATAATATATAATATTTTATTACGACATGCTGTTTTTTCCATTCATTACCTTTGAGGATCAGTCGTGGTCTTATAGACTCTACCAATAGTCTGGACGAATCTGTTGCTTCATCCAAATGTGTAAAAGATCATAGTCGCACTTAAAAGCCGAGTACTCTACCGTTGAGTTAGCAACCCGAATAAAAATAAATAGGATATATATGTAAATACGGTCAAAATAAAAAAATCAATTGAATTGCACTGCACGACCCCGTCAAAACATTGAACTAGAACAAATCGAAAAGAAAGATTTGTTTTTGTTGATCAATTAAAAACACCAAAATACCAAAATGGACAGATCGGATTAAACAACAACTGATTCCCAATAGAGATGTCAAAATTGTGACAAACCACCATTTTATTTATCAATTTTATTTTCTTTTTCGTTAAGAAAATACATCTTGTATGCCAGTAAATCCGGCAGAGCAAACCCATCATTTCACTGAAGTGAAGGAAAGAAAAAACCAATATGGGGTGGAGATAAACGGATCTATTTATCTACGATCGAATTATATTTCTTCGATGCACCATTGTCAATATGGATCCAATGTTAAGAAAACAAATTTAAGTAAATCAAATAAGGACTTGTGTTGGATTGGCACAACATAAACATAAATAAGAAATTTGGATGAAAAAAATACGAAAGATGTAAAGTAAAGAAAAAATCTCGGGTTTATTCAATCAATAGAGGTACAATAAGCAAGATTAACCCCTTGTTTGTTGGTGGATTCCCGCAACGAACAAAACAAGAAAAAAAGTAAATTAAGTGTGAATACAGCAAGAAAAAGGCAAATTATGTGTAAATAATTACACAAAGATAGATACTAGTTACCCCCCCCCTTTTTTTATTTATTAATTTTGTTTTTTTACTTTAATTAACTCGAATCGAAGTTCTTTCTTGAAATAATTCTGCCTTCCTTAAAATATCACAAACAGTTCTCGTAGGTTGAGCACCTTTTTCAAGGAAATATAGAATAACAGGAACATTTAAATAAGTTTGATTCTTTATCGGATCGTAAAAACCTACTTTTCTAAGATCTCTTCCTTCTCTTCGGGATCGAACATCAATTGCAACGATTCGGTAGATGGCTCATTGGAATAGATGTAAATAAACAATGCCCTCCCTAGAAACGTATGGGAGGTTTTCTCCTCATACGGCTCGAGAAAAAAGGATTCTAAATTTCTGTATATGTATATAATGACAAATGGATCCATAAAATCATGAATTAGACTATGATTTGAGTCGTTTTTTTATTCTTCTTTACAGAAAAAAAGAAATCTCATTCGTACTCATAACTCAAGTTGGGTAATTCTGACAGAGTTCGAAGGGAAACCCTTAGACATTTATTGAGCCGTCTCTAACCTCTTTTGTTTGTCTCATCTCGAATCTATTTTTATTCCTCATTCTGATTCAATTGTTGAGACAATTGAAAATAGTGTTTACTTGTTCCGGAATCCATTATCTTTGCTTTGTGAAATCATTGGGTTTAGACATTACTTCGGTGATCCTTACTCCTTTCAAAAGAGCAGCAACATATCTTTTTGTTTTTTGTTATCTTTTTCTATACTATAGAAATAGAATATGAACGGTGGATTCCCTTGTGATACACTTTTGATCGAAATAGTTTGACCAATTCTGAAAAATTTTACTTTTTATTTTTCAAACTTCTTTTATTTTTCGATTTTTTTAACCTTTCGATTTATATATTGAGGATATACTTACAAAGTTGGTCTAACTTATTGATAGTTACTAACCCTAGATTCTTCCCCCTGATAAAGGAATCAATCCTTTCTGCTCGAGCTCCATCATGTACTATTTACTTACAACCTAACACAAATTAGGTTCCTAACAGAGCAGAACAAACTATGTCGAGCCAAGAACATCTTCATTCCTATAGAAAATGGTGGATGTAAGAATCCACAGCCGATCATGTCCTTCAAGTCGCACGTTGCTTTCTACCACATCGTTTCAAACGAAGTTTTACCATAACATTCCTCTAATTTTATTTCAAACCGGTATGTAATTGATTCAATATGGAATCATGAATAGTCGTTGGCTCAACCGGTGTGTGTATACCGGTATATAATAGTACATACTTTCTATCTATCTATCTATGGATAGATAAGTATTTATCCGGGGAAGGCTCAGCAAGGATCCAATTTATTTAACTCTATATTCTATCATATAAATGAAACATATTTCTAAAAAAGACGAATAAATAAGTTTGCTTAAGACTTTTTTACATCTTAAAAAGATTGTTCGGGACGATCAATCATGAAGGATCCATTTTTCTCGAACAAATAAACTATAAACCTCAAAAGAAGAACCTTTAATATTAATAGATTTGCAATCCCGGAAAAAAATCAATTATTAATAAAACTTTTTGATTTTATACAATACAGATTTTGTTTTACTTCAGGTTCAAGAATTTTTCTTTTCCATCAATTCCATAAAGTCAAGTAGATGCAATATACGAATTTCCCCCCAATCGCTACATTACATTGATTTACAATTATTCATTTGAACCGGATAAGATATAAGATGAACCAGATAAAATACAAAAAAATGGGGTCCGGATCAATTCGTTTTTACTATTTTTTCCCACACCAGCTTTAGAAGTTTTAAGACCAGTGATGAAATTAGTACCAAAAACTCCCTACTCTTTAGTCTCCACATAGATTGTGGAATTGGGATACCCCATTTATTTACTTTAGGCTTTTTTATTTTACCCTTGGTAAGGGAATAAAGAGGCCTTTCTTTCATTCACATTTCGATTCAGAATGCTTCATGTGAGAATTGACATTTCATAGATATGGGACATAAAGTTTTCATAAGTAACTAACTTTAAAATGAATATTAAGTAGTACGAGCATATCCTGAATGTGATCCTGAATGTGAATGATAAACCCAGAATTTCTTTTTTGAATTAAAAAAAAAAGATATTTATTTCCACCCACATTTGACACTTGATTACGTTTGTGAGAAACCAAATGAAAGAAAAAATATGATTCTAAGAATCATTCTTAGAATTCAGAACAAAAGATTGTTCTCGTTAACAATTTTATGTTTCATGTGGGATACAATGTGATCCCATCTTTCGTTTCTGATGGAAACGATCTGGGACGGAAGGATTCGAACCTCCGAGTAACGGGACCAAAACCCGCTGCCTTACCGCTTGGCCACGCCCCATTTCGAATTTCTATTCGACACTAATAAACATTAATATTGGTTTTGGTTATTCGTCAATCCCAACCCAATAAAATAAATACATTGGGGATATATTTTTGCTAGGATTCAACACATGTAGATATAGAATCAAAAAAATTCATTGATCATTACATGGAATTCAGTTAAGATATTGTATGAAAATGGAATTCCTTGTATTCTCATTTGAGAATGGAAGGAAGGATTTTTATTTGGGAGAGTTCGAAGAAAAAGAAAGATTTTTTGACTTGTCTTTTTTTTCCCTTATAAAAAAAACTCAATCAGAATAAAATTATCTAATCTACAAGAACGAAATTTTGTTATGCTTAATATCTTTAGTTTAATCTGTATCTGTCTTAATTCTGTCTTTTATTCGAGTAGTTTTTTCTTCGCCAAATTGCCCGAAGCTTATGCCTTTTTAAATCCAATCGTAGATGTTATGCCTGTCATACCTGTACTTTTTTTTCTCTTAGCCTTTGTTTGGCAAGCTGCTGTAAGTTTTAGATGATTTAATACTCTGCTAAATTCATGATTTATTCGATAAATAAAAATTCGAAAAATTGATAAGACCAGATAAGTCTTACATTATGAACCCTCGATTCAAAAATAGAAATTCTTGTATATTGAATAACCGCGGCGATGAATTTTGATCAGCTTATTTCCTCGTTCTGACCTTACAGTGAGCAAAGATTTTATTAGGTTGCCTACAATACCTAATCATATGACAAGAAATTTTTGATAACGAAGGAATCAAAATCTTATTCCAAAGAAATTCGTGAAAATGACTTTCTTTTCAAAAAACACTTCATTTTTTGGGGGGTGTCATGTCAAAACAAAATAGTGTATGTGGTAAAAAATAAGTAATCTATTCCCTTAAAAAAAAAGATCTTGGAGATTGTGTAATGCTTACTCTCAAACTATTCGTTTATACAGTAGTGATATTCTTTATTTCTCTCTTCATCTTCGGATTTTTATCTAATGATCCAGGGCGTAATCCTGGACGTGAGGAATAAAAAAAAGATATTTTTAGTTTTTCCTGCTTTTTCTAAATTTTTTCTTATGATTTTATGTATTCCATACATTTACCTATGATAAAATCAAGGGATCGAAATTCCTTCGAATTCGAAAGACTCAAGTAATCAGAAGAAGCGGAGAGAGAGGGATTCGAACCCTCGGTACGAAAAACTCGTACAACGGATTAGCAATCCGCCGCTTTAGTCCACTCAGCCATCTCTCCGCATCCCCATTTTAAAATGGAAAGTTTTTTATGTGATGTGACACGTGAAGTAAAGATTGATAAAAACCTTCGTTTTCCTTTTTTATTTATTTTATTTAATTTATCTATTTTTTATATTCTTTTATTTATATTTTTATATTTAATTTATTTATATTTAAATTATATTCATTTATATTTAAATTATATTCATTTATATTTAAATTATATTCTTTATTTATTAGAAATATTCTATTAATTATTTATAAATTCTTTATTTATTAATTTATTAGAAATATATGTATATATGTATAATATATGTATATTTAATTAATTTATTAGAAATATATGTATATATGTATAATATATGTATATTTATAATAAATATATGTATATATATAATATAATAAATAATAAATATATGTATATATATAATATAATAAATATATGTATATTTATATTTATAATAAATATATGTATATATATAATATATATATTTATTATTTATTATTTATAATTATAATAAATAATAATAATAAATATATATATTATAAAGAAAATATTATAAAGAAAAAAAGAATAAAGATATATAAAATAAAGATATATAATAAAGTAACAATAAAGTAATAAAGATATATAATAAAGTAACAATAAAGTAATAAAGTAATATATATATATATATATAATATAAGAAAATATAAGAAAAGAAAAAATTTTAAGAAGAAATTTGATCAGGAATTCAATTTAGATAATGATTCGAAACGGATATCCCCAATAGAAAAATACCCTACTTCTTTTATTTTGTACGAAAGGTTTATTCCCCCGGCTTGGTTTAAGTACTGGCCTGGCCCGGCCAGTATTTCCATAGATAAAATGATTTAATAATGATTTGATATCAATCAAAAATACTTGTTGAAGTGTCATTTCTTATTATATTATTAATACTTAATATTATATTAATACTTAATATTATATTAATACTTAATATTAATATCATTTTATATTATTAATACTTAATATTATATTAATACTTAATATTAATATCATTAATTAATATTAATAATATTAATTAATATATTTTTTTAATATATTTTTTTTATTTGATTTTTATCAATTTCTTACTTACTGGAAAAAGAAACTGGAATAAAAAACAAAACATATATTATATATTTATTATGTACATATATATTATATGTACATATATTAAACAATAAAAAAAATTAAAATTAAAAATTAAATAAAATATCAAATATTAAATATTAAACACACATATTTATAAACGTAGTTATAATATAACTCATTTATTTGTTCAAGAGACAAGCTTTATTTGAACAATTGAGATCCAATTGACCCGAATTCTTAATTCATAAGTAAGATCTGGCAGTTGAAAGAGAAGTTGAAAAAAAGGAACCATATATGCAGATTTCATCCTTTCTATGATCCAGCTTCAATGATTCTTTCAGACCGGGACTGTCAGTAATGACTTCGTATCAAACGAAAAGAAAAGTATAATATAACTATAACTTTTTTTTATGTTATTTAAGTAAGCTTTTTGCTCTTCGCCTACTTAAGTCC